TCATATGAACCAGATTAGATTGTAGACATGAAAGAGTAAGAACTCAGCGGGGTAAGGCCCCGCTGAGTTCTTACTCTTAGAACGAGACTTTGATCTATTCAAAAACATATGGAACCTCAGTCAACATAATCCAAATATTCTATTTTTAGAAATGACAAAACGGATCCTTTGCTCTGCTGTTTCAAACCACTCTATTCTATTACTTTTTTATTATGATGTTTTTGAATAATTTAATATATTGACTGATTCATAGTTTCTGTCGTTCCTACATAATATTCACTATTATGTCAATATGTTGAATATGAAGCAACAAGAAAGAGGAATCCATCTATTTTATGAATAATCCAATACGTATTTTATACGTATGAAACATCCTGCAAATCCTTTTCTTTTTATACTCAACTCTTTCTACTAAACTAATAAAAAAAAAAAGAAAACTGTAAAGAACTATTTGGATATGCGTAAAGATCTAATCCGCTTTTCAGCCGAAACAAAACAAGAGAAGTTTTTTTTGTTTGAATTATTTTCCTAAGTTAGAAGTTGAAGTGAATTGAAGAAGTTCAATTTGTTCAATTAAACCCGGAAAAAAAACAAGTAATAAGAATCTTTGGCAAACAGGAGAAAAAATCATGATTCTTTCGATACAAGACGACACAAGAAAAAGATTTTCTTGTGTCGTCTTTTATCTAATCGAATAGACGATTAGGAAGACTAAGAATACTTTATAGAAATCTTTTTTCCTTTCATTTTTCCCGTCCTTTCCTTGCCTTGTATTCTATTCCTTTGTATTGTATTTGTATGCTTATTTTCTATCATTAGGAATGGTATACAAGTAATGACATCCTGCAAAAGAAAAAAGAGTAAAAAAAAAAAAAACAAAGAAAAGACTTATAGAATTTTTTGAATCATATATCATTCTACTGATCAACAAGAATTTGGCACTTTTACCAACTTTATTTTAAGGAATCTCTAGATCTAGAAATTCATTTCGTACAACTGAACCTTTTCAAATTGTTTCTTTTTCAGAACCAAAAAGATTTGTGCCAAAATCACAGATGCCAAGAAAAACAGAAGGCCTTGGACTCGTAATGGATCTTGAAGCACTATTTCTGCGTCTCCCTGACCAAAACCTCCTACATTTGGATTACTTGTTAATGGTTGATCAAGCTTGATGGATTCACCTTCTGAAACAAGAAGTTCTGGTCCTGGAGGTATAATATCAACCACTTGACGTCCTTCTGATGCATCAACTATGGTTATTTCATATCCCCCCTTTTCTTTACGTGCTATTCTGCTTACTATACCAGCAGATGTAGCATTATAAACTGTATTGTTACTTTTGCTACCATCAGGATAAATCTGACCTCTTCCCCTGTTCCCACCTACATATATGGGATATTTTAAGAAGTGAATGTCTTTTTTCGTAGCAGGGTCGGGGGAAAGAATAGGAAAGACGATTTCACTATATTTCTTACCGGGAACAGGACCTATCACAAGAATATTTCTTTTATTAGGACGATAACATTGAAAAGAAAGATTGCCCATCTTTTCTTTCATTTCGGGAGAAATACGATCGGGGGGGGCTAATTCGAATCCCTCGGGTAAAATAAGAACAGCTCCTACATTCAAAGCTCCTTTTTTACCATTAGCAAGAACTTGTTTCAGTTGCATATCATAAGGAATTCGAACAACTGCTTCAAATACAGTATCAGGAAGCACAGCTTGCGGAACTTCAATATCCACGGGCTTATTAGCTAAATGGCAATTGGCACATACAATTCGCCCAGTTGCTTCTCGTGGATTTTCATAACCCTGCTGCGCAAAAATGGGATATGCATTTGAAATAGATGCTCGAGTTATTACATATATCATGATCGATACATAAATGGATCGAGTCATCTGTTCTTTTACCCAAGAAAAAGTCTTTCTATTTTGCATGGTCCAATCATTGATCCCCGGAATTTCTACAATAAATTCGATAGGTAGCTAGTAGAATTCCCTATCCACAAGTTTGCCATTGTATTGATTGTACTGAAAGAATTGTACTGGTGGAATATAGTATGAATACCTTGAATTGAAAAGGTAGAAGTATAAAGAATAAGTAAGATGAAAAATGATTTCTTTATACATGAAGAAAGATTCTGATTTGATTGATATCAAAAGATCTAATGAATTATTCATTCATTGAATGATAAATTACTACAAGCGAAGGAGATACACGATTTAAAAAATGGAAGATCCAATATTTCACAATTGTATCTAGAATCACTGGAAAAGTGGAAACAAGACCAGATATAATCTGATCATTCTGAGCCAATCCAAAATCGTTGTAGATCGAACCAATCATTAGTTCCCAACCATGGGTCGAGTGAAATCCAATCCATAAATCAGTAACTAAAAGAATCGAAAAAGCTTTGATTGTATCACTTAAGTTATAGATAAATTCCTGAATCCAAGAATTGAGAATGAAAAGTTCTTCATTGCCCAGAAAAAAATAACCACTTAGAATAGCGAAACAGATTAGATTTGTATAGAAATGCAAAATGATATGGAAATGAGATTCATTGTGTCTTTGGACCAATTGTATTGTTTCCTTGTGCATTCCTATACGAAACCTTTGCATATGTGTCTCCGAGTACTCCTTTATCATCTCGTCCAACAGGAATAGTTCTTCTAATTCCATAAATTTTTCTAGAACATTTTTCTCTTGAATATCATTCAAAAGGATTTCGGATTGCCTGGTATTCCACCAATTAAGAACCCAAGTTTCTAGACATTTCTGAAATGAGAGAGAAACCCACCAGGGCAAAAAGAGTATAGACACAAGATATGGGAGGGAAGCCAATGCTTTCTTTTTTTTCATTCTGTATCCGTATCCGTGATGTAAATTGTTAATGAACCTGTTTCATTCGTCGATTCTATCTGAGATTTCTATGAAGCACGAATTATATAGCCTATAACTCTAACAAGAACAAGGTATCGAACCTATGGTTCTTTTCCTATTTTTGTTTTTGTGTAAGAATTGAGTTTTTGGATCTAGAATAATATAGAATAGAACATAGAAGAAGGGCCCTTTTCGAATGAAAAAAAAAGAAGTAAATATTCTTTCCAGATTCCAGAGATCTCAATTAGGCAAATTGTAACCGATTTCCTCTTCATCTTTCGATGAAGACTCGAAAACCCATTTGAACTAACGCATAGAATTTGGATTTAAAGACGAACCCTACCGGATCCTTTAATTATTTTCTTTCTATTTCGAATTCGAAAGATTTCACTGTCTAACCACAGCGCGGGGATAGGGTATCAATTCAAAGGCCTAAAAAGAGGAATTCTTTTTTACGAAAAAAAAGACATGTTAGGATATTTGATGAATCTATACTTATTAGACTTTTTTTACTAGTATAAAGATAAAGAGTGAACTGGACGCCATGTGTATGCGTATACAAAAGAGTTTTTGTGTACAAATAGTTTCTATTCTCTCTATTCTCCTTAATATATTTTATTTGATTAGTTATATTATATTTTATTAGTCCATATACGTCCTCCTGCTTTTGAGATGTTTTAAGTTCCTTCTCTCATGCTGAGATTTTTTCTTCAGTTCATTTCAAAATACTTCAATAGGTACGCGCAAGAAATAGGCCAATTCGGCAGCTTTTTGTTCAATTTCTCGTGGAGTCAAATTCTCATCAGTACGGGTCAAGGGAATGGCTCCTTGGCCCCTGATTTCCATATAAAGGACACGACGAGGAAAAAGACCCTCTTTCACTTCCATTCTGATTGATTGGATATCTTTCAGAAAGAAACGAAGGAAGATGCGACGATTTCTTCCAGGAAATCCCCAACGAAAAAGGGACATTATCCCTTCTTTTCTATCAAATCGGTCATAACCACTACCTACATTCCATGAAATTGTGCACCACAAATAAGAACTAATGAATAGACCTGCGATTCCATAGAAAGACATCACGATCCCTTGTGGGAAAAAAAGAATTTGCTGAGACGGAAATACGGATATCAGATTTTTACCAAGATAACTGGAAGTTCCAACCACTAAGAATCCTAGTGAACCTAAAAAAAGGATAAAGGCCCAGCAAAAATTACTTGTTTTTCGAGACCCCGTTATAAGTTCTATCCATATATGTTCTGATCGCCAGTTCATACTATACTAGATCCAGTTGCATTCGATTGGATTTGAGAGAATAACCCAAATGGATTTTACTCGATTTTTATTGCTTGATCCCGAAGTAACTTTCATCAACTAGCAGCATTCCGACGGGAACCTTTATAAATAATTGGTTAGATACATTGAGTTTATATTTGAAATATTTTTCAAAAAAGATTTGCTGATGATCATTTTGAATTTAATAATTCAATTGATTAAGCTATAATCGCATATACACGCATTAATGCGTATATTATGCATCGGCATACATAACAAAACAACTCTTCCATTTGTTTTCGGAAAGGCCACATATCATATATCCTACCATATTAAATTAAAAGAAGAGTATCTGTATGATAATCCAGTGTTGAAAGTTGAAAGAAATTGATGAGATTTGGTCCCATCGTATTTAGACAATCTTATTTCTTTGGACATAAAGAGATAAAGAAGCCATTGCGATTGCCGGAAAAACTAGGCCCACTAAAGGAACAAAAATAGAGGGAAAGTTCAAATCTATCATAGAATGTACCTCGATTTCATATTTGTACCTATTATAATTATAAAGATATCTTATGATAAGTCTATCTATTATAAAGAATATTAATATAATCTTAATATGAAGTATTTCATAATGAAAAACGAATGTAGAACTAAATGAAGTGTACCTATTCCTCTTTATACACGAATATGTATGAGAATCCGCTTTCATAAATTGGATTCTTCTTCTCTCATATTTATCTTCATCGTCTTTCCTTTCAAAACAAAAAAGATGTTTTGAAAGGAAAGATAGAAAACAGTTTCTTATGAGTTCCCAACTTTAACCAATCTTATCCAACAAACAGGGATTCCTAGTGAAAAACGGGGGGTTTTCGATAAATAGAAAGAACTTCTATATTCTTCTTATTTGTTATTTGAATATTTCTATTTTATTTATTTTATTTGAGATTTATTCTTTCGTTTTATTTCATATTTTCTTTTCATTTTTTATATATCTTTTTTTATCTATTTTTCGTTGTTCTATATATGAATATTTCAATATGAATATGTCAAAAGGACGGAGAAAATTCTTGTTATTTACCGGATTTCTCGGAAGGAGAAAGAAATTCTTTTTTATCTTGTCGATAGAGGGATGCTTATTCCTAATCAGGAAGAGAGGTAAAAGAAAAAAAAAAGGATCCGGGGCAAAAAGTCATTATCCAAAACTTCTGACTCTTACTACACTTATAACTGATGTCCCCAAAGAAAACACCATCTTATTAGTTTTTTATAATGAACTAAATGCTTATTCGCTACAAATAAAAATAACTGAAGCTAGTGCTATACTTCCATTTGAAAATGAAGAATTTCAATCTTTTTTTAATCTTGATTCAAGGGAAGGAAACCATGTAGCTGAAATAACTCATTAAGAACACCTTTTAAAGGATTACGTGGTACGATTGGGTCGAATAAGCCCTTATGGAATAAATACTCAGCCGCTTGTGAACCGTCGGGTACTGTCTTTTTCAATGTTTGTTCAATTACTCTTTTACCCGCAAAAGCAATGTAGGCATTAGGTTCAGCAATAATGATATCTCCCAACATACCAAAACTTGCTGTAACTCCGCCAGTTGTAGGAGATGTAAGGATTGATACATAGAATAACTTTTTATTTGATTGATAATCATATGAAGCAGAAGATATTTTAGCCATTTGCATCAAGCTCAAACTCCCTTCTTGCATGCGTGCTCCTCCAGAAGCACACACAATAATGACAGGTAGAGATCGATTAGTAGCATACTCGATCAAACGGGTTATTTTCTCACCTACTACGGATCCCATACTACCTCCCATAAATTGAAAATCCATAACTGCAATTGCTATGGGAATACTATTTAGTTGACCTACGCCCGTTTGAACAGCTTCAGTTAAACCCGTTTTTCTTTGATAAAAAGAGATGCGATCTATATAAGGTTCCTCCTCTGAATGAAATTCAATGGGGTCCATAGAGACCATATCTTCATCCATAGGCTCCCAAGTGCCAGGATCAATAAAGAGTTCAATTCTATCTGAACTACTCATTTTCAAATGATATCCGCAGTGTTCACAAATATTCATTTTTGAACTAAACAATTTTTTATAATTTAATCCATAACAATTCTCACATTGAACCCATAACTGTTTGTATTTTGTATTTATATCGAAATCATTAGATCTTTCTGTTCTATTGAAATAACTGCTACTAGTTTTGATACTAGAATTTACACTTTCAATACTACTTAGACTTTCCGTACAAATGAAACTAGAAATGTAACTGTCGATACCACTGTAAATGTAACTCTTAAGACTGATTTCAAAACGAAGATAACTATCAATGCAACTATTAATGTGATTATTCCAATTAGATTGAGTATCATACATGGAATAATAATAGTAGTAATTACTACTATTAGATCCACTATTAAAATAACTAGGAAAAAGAATCTCTAGTTCACTCAAAAAATAACTAGCATTGTCAATATCAAAAATCTGATTTTCAATATCAAAATATACAGAATAAGTGTCACCATTACTATTTCTAACTAAAAAAGTATGATCAGAGATCAAACTCCAAATATTCCTGCTATCAAATAAATAATTTAGATAATTAATATTACTGAAACTATAACTGTGCCAACTAGTAATCTTTTTCTCCACATCATTTAGAATAGTTTCTTCACTTCCACTGGTATGTCCAAGAGCATCAAGACTATCCATTGATTTACTTAGTCCACACCTATGTTCTAACTTCTTGTTAGACAACATCGAATTGAACCAACATTTTTCCATAGATTCTTTCTGCCCCCTATTTTATGAAAACCTAATACTAAGAGATGAATAGTCATTCGATGAAGAAAAAATCATTTTACTATTTCTTTTTTCTTTCTTTTTCTTTCTCATCAGAATTCAAAAGAAGCATATTATTATGATCCAATCATTAAGATTTTTAATGAAAAGTCTTGAAAAGAAAGGATTCTCCTTTTGAGGAATCCAATGAATCATTTCAATATTCAATATAATGATAGTGATTATGATAGAATCTTTTCCTCAAAAAAAGATATCTAAAGACAGGTTTCTCTCATGTAAAACTTTCAATTCTCATCAAAAATATACATAGTTGTTTCTTCCCATAAATGAAAAAAGAATTCTCGTAAGAAAATGAGTTTCTATTACAACAGGGAACGAAAAAGACAATATACAGGATAGGGGTAGAAGGGATCCTTCCCTTGGCTTGATCTATGGACTGAAACTAAGGAATATAAAATGATCCACCAATCCAATCCCAAGGATCCATAATTCAGCCTATGGCTCCAACAAGAAAT